AAGCTCCTTTCCTAATCGACCTTCCGCCTTCCGTTATTTGATCTTTTTATGGGTCTTCTTATCTTATTAAGTAGCTAAATGAAGTATCATCAATTGAGAAATGACAATAAGTGATGTTCGATATCGCTTCTGTGCGCAGAGTATCGAAAGGAACCTCTCGGAGAAGTTCCGGGCCTCGGCAGCCCTCCTTTCTTATCTATTTTCATATATAATATAAAGAGAATAGAAAGCGTACTGACTCTGACTGCTATCTACGATGCGATCAGGGGGGAATAGCGCAAGGGCTTAAGTCATCGATTCAAATCCTATCTTTTTTTCGGTATGCCGCTCCGCGAGCAGAGCGAATGACAAAGATATATAATATAAGGCTTCCTTTTTGGTTTCATTTTCAGTCATTCTTCTTTTTACTATTTTAGCAACTTTGCTAGAAGTAAAGCTTCTCAAGTGGTGTTTTCAATTCTTTGATTATTTAGTGTTCGATTTAGACTTAAACATCCACGATGATCTCCTGTTATTACTTGTCTTGGTTTTGGTTTTCGTATCACGGATCTTGGTTCGCGCTTTATGGCATTTCCAATAAGTGTAGGAATTCATGGGTACCTGGGATCACTTGGACCATTTCCACTCTGTGTTGTCTTCTTGACCTTTGCTCTGAGTGGTTGGTCGAACACGCAGAATGTGCAGGAGAGGAGGGTTCCTCAAATGCCCAACTCGATTTGGACTTAACTCTGCGTCCGCCGGGACCAACAGCAGAGGAAATAGAAAGGGAGCTTTCCTCTTTTCTTTCTTCCTTTGGAAATAGGGGAGTGACCTCGAGTGTACTCCAAAATACTAAGATTAAGCTACAATTGGACGTCGCGTCCCCCGCGAAGCTTTTGAAGATCCGGGAACTTATGCAGGATCTCCAAAGCAGACCGGTTCCTGCTTTCCAAGCGAGAGATGCTTTATTGAAAGCTCTCGCCCAATGGGAGAGGGACCAGACGCGTGATCCATGAGGTTGGCCGCCCAGCGTCGGCTCTACGAACTAACAAGGGGTCGGTCGCGAGAGATAGAAGGGGTGGTCCGGCGGGTAGGCTGGAGGGGGCTCGTCAGGGGGAGCAAATCGAGAAGTCCTTCGAAAGATAGGGCTTCCCGGAGAATTTTGTGTCTTTCTATTTGGAAACAAAGGACCATAAGTATAATTAGACACTTCGTCTTTATTGTTCCACTAGCTAGGATAAAATTAGCATATGTCCCTTTCATTATTACAACCTTCTTTTTTGATGTCAAAGACCAGAAGCTACGCGAAAATTTTCATTGGATCTCGGTTGTTCTTAACAGCGATGGCTATTCATTTAAGTCTTCGGGTAGCACCACTAGACCTTCAACAAGGTGGAAATTCTCGTATTCCTTATGTACACGTTCCTGCGGCTCGGATGAGTATTCTTGTTTATATCGCTACGGCTATAAACACGTTCTTGTTCCTATTAACAAAACATCCCCTTTTTCTTCGCTCTTTCGGAACCGGTACAGAAATGGGTGCTTTTTCTACGTTGTTTACCTTAGTTACTGGGGGGTTTCGGGGAAGACCTATGTGGGGCACCTTTTGGGTGTGGGATGCTCGTTTAACCTCTGTATTAATCTCGTTCCTTATTTACATGGGTGCACTGCGTTTTCAAAAGCTTCCTATCGAACCGGCTCCTATTTCAATCCGTGCTGGACCGATCGATATACCAATAATCAAGTCTTCAGTCAACTGGTGGAATACATCGCATCAACCTGGGAGCATTAGCCGATATGGTACATCAATACATGTTCCTATGCCCATTCCAATCTTGTCTAACTTTGCTAACTCCCCCTTCTCAACCCGTATCTTGTTCGTTCTGGAAACACGTCTTCTTATTCCATCTTTTCTCGAATCTCCTTTAACGGAAGAAATAGAAGCTCAAGAAGGAATACCAAAACCTAGTTCACTCGCTGAGTCTCTTTGCATCCATGGCTGAATGGTTAAAGCGCCCAACCGGGCAAATTCGTAGGTTCGATTCCTGCTGGATGCACTTTTTACGTTCAGTTCAATCGCTGCTCACGGAATTGATACATATAGCTCGCCCTTATAGCTTATGGGGCACTTCACTCGCTCAACACTCGTTCAAAACATCCACTCTTTCTTCACTCGCTAGGGAAAGATAAAGGATAGATGACTGAAAATCCCGCTTAGAGATCGCAAAACTATAGTCAGAGTAGGAGTTCCCATCCGTCGAGGCCTCGTTTTACCTGCCCTTGGGACTGGAACTGATTGGTTGCTTGTTGTGACAGCCAAGGTCTGAACATTGTCCCACTTCCCTCATCGGGTTCCTCTCTGTTCATCATGGGGTTGTTGGGATAAAGGTGGGTTTGAGACGCGCGGGTACTCTTGATGCGAAAGGATATGGATCTAGAAGCCGAGATCAAAGCGTTAGTTCAAGATAAGAGCCCTTACGAACCAAGGCTTCTAAAGTTGCCGGAGGGTCCATCATCAAGAATGGCCTAAGATGGCCAGAAGCATTCCTAACAATGCTAGCCACAGCGGAATACTCCGGCAAAACGGGTCGCCATTTCGCGGAATCGAACGCCCTAAGAGGAAGATTTCATTTGCTTTCTGTTTCGTGGAACGAAGTTGATCCATGGTCATCGGGATGTCTATGTTGAAAGAGAACCTAACCTGAAGAGTCATTGGTTTTCCAGGTCGGAAAATGAAGTAAACAACTCAGGTGGACAAGAGGCGAACCACTCAGCTGATGAGTCAGCTATACTTTTTTTAAAATAGCCTAATGAGGAGACGATCGTAACCTCTGAGCTCAAAGATGGAAAGCAGATTCCTTTTTTCAGGTTTTGCATAGCTTCCCAAGCGCCCGGCTTTCTTTTTGGGTTCCGAAAGGCAGAGTAGCTTCAGCATCGAGTAGGGTATGGGATAGAGTTCGAGTGAGGCATCAACCATAGATTGCGGAACTTTCGAGATGCTTCCTTGCGAAAGCCAACGGAGTCTGTACTGTAACTCAACCTTCTCATCCATGGAAGGATTCCTTATTCGATGATAAATGTCAATCGAGGGCACCCTCATTTCCAGAGAGAGAATCAGGCTGCACAGAAGGGGGAAAGCCCTCCTACTGAGCAAGATCATTAATTAATATTAATAAGGAAGCACTTAACTTAGGGCAGCCAGTCTCACTTCACACAGCACAGCGCCTTGCTATTTGCATTCATCCTTGTAACTTACCGAAGCGAGGATCTCATGCTATCATTGAACGGCTACCGAACCGCCATACTCAGGTAACCGGTCTAGGTTCCAAGTACATCAACACCCCATAGCTACTTAGGGCCGCAACGCAATAAGGCTTTTCGCTCTAGTTGGGCAATGCAAGGAGGCCTCTTTCGCCATTCTTTCTAAATGATAAACTATTATTAGTTCAGTTCGGTAGAACATCGATGAGAGGATAATTTTTTCACAGAAGCATATGATTGCCCCTCAATCGCCAGGTGGCTCGCTCCAGGTGCATGACTAGCTTTGCTGGCTCTTATACGAAAGGTACCAGCCTCTTTCAGTGGTTCTTGCTTGCTCTTTAAAGCTGATCTGGTGCTGTCTCGTTCCTTCAGTTTGTTCTGATTCCGATGAAGGATACTATATTCCGCCTACACAACTACCTTGCTTGGTGGTTCAAAATGGAAGTCTAGGTATCTGCTTAAGTGGTCTGCTCGTACCGTTCCAAAAAGAGCTGCGCTGACAGGCGTATTTGAAAATGTGTTTCCGGGCTCACATATCTAAATTTCAGCGAGATAGGGTGCGGATAGGTGGAATGGAAATTCCACTCCAATCCCTTTAATGGATCCCCGAAGGAGACGGGTGCAAATGGAATTTCAATCAAAGGCGCTATGACCACTGAGCATGCCAACAAGGCAAACTCAGAAAATCGTCTCCTGTCCCAGGTCACTGAAAGGGAGATACTCGCAGCCGAGCTCTCGCCCCACTCCCGCTGCCAACTTCGTGATAGAACGACCATGCGAAGGGATACGGATAGGCTGCCCTCCCACACTTAAGGCATTGTGTTACACCTTAAATGTCTGGATTTAGCGTTATTGTCAAGCATCTCATTCACTACTAAAAGAAAGGTATGGATATTCTGCTCGAAAGCTTGACGAAGAAGCGTAAGCAAAAAGCATATTTTAGGAAAGAGGTCCAGGTAGCTCAGCTGGTTACAGCTAATGAATGAAAAAACGTGTGTGCCGATTTAGATTTCCCGTCTTAAGCCCCACCTCGGTAGCTCAGCGGTAGAGCGGCCTCTTGTATAGTTCAACAGGTAGTCGGACGTGGGTTCAAATCCCGCTCGAGGGAAAAAACAGAGAGAGCAGCGAAGGGGCCTTTCCTCGCTTCTGTCTTTTTTTTTATAGATCAGTTCAGTCTGTAAACAAGCAGGTGATTTTTAGCCGGGAAACTGTAAACTTTCGAAAGCAAGCTCACCCACTCTCCCCCAGTGGTTAAACTCTAGGATCTGATTTGAATTCCATATTAAAGAAAAGTAGACATCTGCGGCCTAAAACTACACGAGTGGATAGATTTACGGCTACTACTTCCCGATCTTTGTGAACGTTCACTTCAATAGGATATCTCGTTTTACTAGCTCGACTATAGAGAGAGGAACTAATGGTAACGAGCCAGACCAGATGATCTTCAAAGACATCCTTCACCGATCGATTAGATGAGAGAGGTCATTCAGTGTAAGACCTGAGGTAGACGAACGGTTCACTGTCAGTGGTTCCATACGTCAATCCCATCCTGAAGGAGCTAATGAAAGCCTGAATTCAATATTCAAGTGGGCTCTTCCTCTTCGATTCAAGCAAGTCGACCATTGAATCTATTAAACTGGGCCGCTTCTTCCCCCTCCGCAGGAAGACTTCCTTCTTTCCCTTGCCTGGCTGGTTATCTCAAACCGGCATTCGAACCCACAAAGCCTAGCCGCACCGCCATTGTGCTATTAGCCCTACGCCTAGAAAGCCTCAGTTACAGACTGAACTTACCTATAGGAGGAGGTTTGATTCCATTGCCATTTACTGTTCCATGCGATCTTTACACCGACACCCCCATCTATCCAAGCCTAGTAAAAGGAGAATCAGCTGAAAGAAGAGAGAGCCCCCTTCCCGTTGTTGTCTCTAACTAAACCACCACCAGTACACTCTTCCACTACAGATGCTGAAAACCCGATTCCTTCCCAGGCTTTTCTCTTATCCCTGACTTGCTAGTACTCAACCTAGAGATGAAAGAAGTAAGAGCCCCCTCTTGTCGCAAAATAGTAAATTAGGTTCAGTTGGAAAAACAGCTATAAATGACCACTACGAACGAAGGATGCAAGTCCTCTCAACAAACTCCATATCTGCATAAAAAATGCCACTATTCTAAATTCAATTAAGGCGTTTCTAATCTTCCTCGCAGCAAGACTTCTGAAAGCCAGTTGCTAAGAAAAAGATTAGAACAAGAGGGCTCTGGCGATTTCGGAACTAGCTTGACTCATTCCACCCAGCAAGTCTGGGGTGAACGAGAACTAGTTCATCACCAACATGCTTAACTCCTAGGACTTTTGGGATTTAATACTCTTACTCTTTTTGACCAAAAGATGGTGAAGAGAGGAGCTAGATAGAAGTAGTTTTTAATGAGGATAGGGAAATCTGGCCATTAGTTAAGTCATTTTTTGTTTGGTCATAAGTTGGTTAGAGAAAAGTAATTAGTTCAGTTTTAGGCATACACTAATAGTAGGTTACGATTCAAAAGAAAGAGAGATTCAAGCCAATCGACCGGCTAAGAGGACTATTCAAATTCGAAAGTAGATGTTCATGCTCATATAACTGCAAAATGACACTTGACCTATTTCCCTCATAGACAGACATGGAAATTAGAAAGTGTCTATCTTATATAGCTGTCAAATGAGACTTTCACTTTTCCCTTCGTAGAGCAGATCATGAATTGAAAAAGTTCTATCTGGGCAAAATGCTAATTTTTTATAGATTTCCCTTCATTTAGGGCACCAATCCCGACTTCTCCCGTTGCTATAGTATAATAAGAGATAGGCGCCTACCTTAAAGTCACCTATCGACACTCAAGCCTGTTCATCCTGCTTTCTTTCCTTTATAAGACTGGAAGAGATAGAAGGCTCTCCTGTCTTTGCCCATTGATAGATATGCCTGAAGTACCGAAACTCTCTCCCTTAGGGCTCTCTTTCCGTAAGCCGGTGAGGAGTGAGGGATCTACTGAGACTGAGCCATCTTCGCTAGCCGATCTGTCAGTTCTATAGGGTATGAAGCTCTTTCCTAGTATTGGGTTCAGGAATTCATGCTCGCAGGTAAAGAGACTAAAGAAACAAGAACAGAAACAGTCTCTTGAAAGAGGGGAGCATTTGCCCACTCTGTGGTACATGAGCTCCTCGTCCAACTTACTGTCTTCCGATTTCATATCAGTTACAAGCTTGTCATTTCAATCACTTGCTACCTTTAAAGGAAAGCAGTTCGCCCATTGAATCGATTAATCTAAGTCCCCTTCCTATAGAGTGAACGTGAAAGCCGGTCTATAGTCCACCATGCTAATGGAATGTCAGTGACACAAGTAGTAAATTCATTCGTTGACAGGAGCGAGCAGAAAGAGAGAGCGTAAAGAGGGTCTTATCATGAATATTGGCCTGCTTTCCTTTCTCCTGTTGCAGTAGACTACAGTCTTACCACTATAATATAAAATAGGTCCAAAAGCAGGAAGCACAGTCAGGAAGGTAAGTTATAACTCTTTTCTGAATTCCTATCTATAAAGTCAGGCTTGTCTATACAATACAACAAAGTGAGGTAAAATCATTAGTTAGGCTAGTGGGAAAAAATTACTCTGTTTCCGTCTTTTGAAAGAAGTAAGGTGTTCTTCCTTCATCCTCCATCCACACTACGAGGGCCGGCCGGAATATGTTTGGCTGTTCAATAGCCAATTCCATTTCGGTTCATTTTGGTATGCTGGGAAGATGAAGAGATGAACTTTGGAATTCAGTTACAGAGAAATTCAGCAAGAAGCTTTCGGGTTGGAAAGGTGCCCGCCCTATTAGGTCAAGCTGGTAAGGCCTTGTTTTTAATGAAATCCACTCTTCAAAGCTTGCCTTTATTCCCTCCTTGTCCGGGGTCCCGAAAGGAATGGCTGGTAGGATTGAAGGAATTCGGACGAGATGTCCACGGTCTGGTGTTGGAGGGAGAGACATAATTCATCTCATCGCATGGGAGAAGGCTCTCCGAAGCTTCGATTTGGAGGCTTGGGCTGGAGCTAGCTAGTTGGACTAGAAGCTAGTTATTCCGGTCTACTTGTTGGGCAGGCCGGCCCTCCTTCATCCCTTCGTTCCAATCCATCCAGACAACTATGGCAACCCGTACTAATTGCCCTTGCACTGATACCAGTAAAGGGAGCGTCGGCCAGAAGATAAGGGGAAAAATCGCACAGACTTATATACAGGGGAAGGACCTTAGAATCTTGTATAAGAAAGGAAAGATTTAAAAAAGCAGATTAGGTACTTCCAACAGGAGAATAAGAAAGGAAGAAATAAGAGTGGAGAAAAAGGGAAATGGAATTCTTCACAAAGGGGGGGAACGCAAGGGGGACAGCACTAATAAATCGGAAAAGGGGTCAAAGGAAGGGACACATCTTGATAGGGCAACAACCGGGGATAGGATATGGAAAGAGATCAACATGTTTTCTCGAACGAACAGATTTACACCGTCAATGACAGCGCACCAAGGGAACAACGGACAATCACGGCAAAGGCAAGCACGAATGCTGCTGCCTACGAGACCCATCCAGGGGAATCTTACACTGCGCGCAGAGAACCCCTCTCACTTTAGACAGAGAGGGAATGACGATGGGTAGCCAAACCGTGAGGCGAAGAACTCGCTATACACGAGGGAGCAAGTGGAAAGAGTAGAGCAGCACCTTGCCGTAGAGAGGGTCCTAGAAAGGTTAAGAGTTCTGCACCGGTTGGAGTGGAATAGGAATCTAAAACAGAATTCGATCAATTGGCTTTAACGAACCTATTTCATTAGAATGATCGAAGAACCCGCTTATCTATAGAAAGAGGGAGAGAGAATGAGAAATCACTCGACTGTTAAGGAGAGGAGGGGAGAGTTCGACCGCCCTAAGCCAACCAGAACGGCAAAGAAGAGTTCTATTCGGCGACCGGTAGGGAGAGGAGAGGATGGGAGGAGAGAACGTCGACCATAAGGGAGACAGCAGTTACTTCGATGTGAGCAGAGTGCCCATTTCCTTACTTAGACTAACCTTCGTTTAGAAAGTCTCTCCCCTCGCTCTGACTCTTCCCATACTAAGACTTTTGTTGATCTACCTTTGACTTACTTCCTATCTCTACCCTTGATCCAAGGTAGCCGAAGGACGGATTTTGACTAAGCTTTGCTGAAAAAAGTTGCAAACTTAAGTTCCGAAACTTTAGTCTTAACTTCGTTTAGTCAGAAGAACTTAGAACGGCGGTAGCAGGGCGAAAGGCAAGGTCACATCCTGCCGTCATAGCTTGCCTCCCATTGCTTCGTACGAGACAGAGAAAAAAAAAAAGAAATCTAAAAATAAAAATGGAAATAGTGAATCAAGATCTAGACTATCCTCTATCCGGATAGATATGCCCCTATGAGCGACTATGCCGATCTTTATATGTTTTGGCCACGTGCGTTTCCGCTAAGAAGAAGAAGGTTTGGATCTTTAAACCTTAAGAGGATGCTATCGAATGTGCTCTTGGCGCACGTGAGGGATGTGACCTATGTTAGGTCCATAAGATAGCACAGCTTTTGGTGTTCTATGATTCACCTCCGAATAATGAGTAGATAGGGAAGAGCTTTTTATTTTTCTCTTCATAGAAGACTGATGGGTGGAGCAAGAGGTCAAATTACTATAGAAAGAAGAGTTGTAAACTATAGGACTTCTTTTTCTAGTAGTAAGATTTAGGGTTTTTTCGTTCCTTCTCTTCGATAAGAATATCGATTTGAAATGATAAAAATTCCTCTTTATTCTCTTGTGCTCAGCGAAAGAACTGCCTAAGCATACTTTTTCGGATCCAAACTTCTTTGTTCTTTCTAAGTCTTCGTCTTGCATAGAAGAACGCAACTGTTGCAAAAACGGGTCTTTCAGTAGTAGGCGGCATCCCCTCTTAGTTTTAAGTAAGCGGAACCATTCCGTTTTGGTTCTTCTCCACATTCTTACCGGGCTATCCAAGAATTTTCCTATGATTTTAGAAACTGAAATTTCGATATAGAAGGATCTCCTTATTTCTGAATAGATTAGAGCATCATTTTCTTTCAAAGATATGAAATCACCTTGGGAAACTTGAAAAGAAGTAATGCTTACTATTACATTATTCACACAAAGCCTTCGATGACTTATCGGCTGCCTTGCTTGAGGAAGAGTTTCACTAAAATGGAGACGAACCGGAATAACGTCCGATCTTGTTTCTGGATTGAGTGGAAAAGGGATATATGAAGTTCGTTCTGTTCCTCTATGCATCTCTGTGATGGGTAAATCTCCATGAAAAAGGGGCAACTTTCGTGTAGTTTGTAATTGGATGTAACTATTCAGATTTTTTCGAGAATAAATCATTCTCTTAATAGATCTCGTCTTGTTCCTCAATCTTCGAAGAATGCGGCGTTGTATTATTGTAAGTTCCCTGTTCCAAACATTTCCTTCAAGTAGACGACAAGTTTTAAATCTTAATGCAGGCATTCCCCCCTCACATGCATTTGCAACAGATTCTTACTAAGACCGGTAATCCCCATAGACACGGCCATTCTCGGCATCTTCACTGTTGCCCCTCTTCTCAAAGCCCTTCGAGAGGAAGATGAATGTCAATGTCCCCTTTTCCTCTCGACAAAACAGAAAGTATCATTTACTTACGGAATCTCAAATATCTCTCGCTTCTTCAGCTTGTTCCTGTTCGTCTATTCGGGACGGGGCAGGCAGCCCACATACATGAAGAGAAGAATAGAGAGGGGGTTATCCTGCTTAAACTTGGGAAGTTTACTACTGGAAATTGGGAAGGGCTATAAGTAGGCCGTTTGCTATTGCTATAAGGGCTGCCCGCCTTTATACGGCTTGGCTTCGCTATCGCTTCTATGTAGTGTAGTGGTCGACCTAAAAAGTCGTATTCCTGCCATGCCTATTATCCAGTGCTAGAAGCTTCGCCAGAAGCAAGCAAGACGAGGTCGCTCTGCTTCGTAGACAAGGCTCGTTCCGTACTTTACTTACGAGCTCGTGTAGTACTCGCCCCTATCTCTTCTCTAAAGGGGCGCACACTCGCTGTCTACTAAATGAGCTCACGAAGCGATCTGGGGGCGAAGCCTTAAATTGAGTTGCTTCCCCCCTTTTCTTTTCCCTCACCCTACCCTTTCATTTCCGCTTAAGCTTCCCCGGTTTGGGGGATTAATTGATTGGATACCCGAGAACCATAATCTTTCCTAGGAACAGCTTCTACGACGATAGATAGGGGTCAGGTTTGTTTGGCATCTATGCCCCCTGCCCTCCAAACAGTATGGGAGCCTTTCAGCTCGTACTGCTCACACTCCTAGATCTTCACGGCACCTCCTCCACCATAGTGTGAGCTGGGAGCAGCTCCGAAAAGCGAGGCCTACTTAAATAAGTAATGAGCTTTCAACAACGTTAACAACACTACGAAAAAAGTAAACTATGGTTGCCCACTGATCTGATCATAGGTGAAATCCAACCCCTTCTCTGCTCCTTTCCTGACCCTTTCTAAGCTCTTGGATCCTGCCCTGCGCCTCTCTAGGCTTCGCTATCGCTCATGACTGGTATATGGATCTCTCTATGTAGTGGTCGGCCTTCTAGAAGCTTCGCCAGAAGCGACTAGTCGCTTCCCGAATGCCCCTTTCCTTCGCTACTAGGAGAGTCGCTAGCTTGCTTCATTATATTCTATAAGCGGAGCGACTTGTCGAGTCTACGAAGCTTCGTAGTTGCTTCCCCCCCCTTTTTTCTTTTGCCCCGCCATGCCACTAGATCCATAATGACCGGCGAGTCGGAACATGTATGAATATAACCACGCGGAGCGCCATACCGGCCTATCGAAGCGAAGAAAGAGATCATTGAGCCTATTTAAGCTAAGGTTTGGAACCCTTTTAAATTAAAATAATATATATATATATATATATAAAATAATAAGCTAAGGGGGCTGGGAATCGCAAGAATTTAAAAGTCCTCCATTGAATGGGATGAGAAAGACAGGTTCGGAAATGGCCGGATTAGCAGGAGGAAGGGCGGCCCCACCCTGAAACAAAGGTGTACGTACATAAATAAAGAGACTGGTTATGGCCTTGATAGGGCTCCTTCCCATCTATCTTGACCGGGAAGAGGGGGGAGGCTCTTGCGGAAGCCCTGCCCGCCCTTCTCTATTCTATTTTGAGGATCCCTCTGAGGAGGCTTTCCGGACTCGTAAAAGACGGCTAGGAACAAGAATAGGGTCAGTAGTCTCCGCCGTTGCAGGTCCTTCTCCTTCCGCTGAGATGGCCCTCTTTTTGTTTTGTTTGTTCACCGCGGCACGAAATCATGAAGAAGCTGGAATAACTCAGAAAGAGAGTGGCGCCTAGCCGTTGAGAGCGTCTGTTGTCTTTGTAGAGGAACAGTACGATCTTGGACTGGCCCCCTTCGCATGACCTAGAAAGAAAAAGAAGTCCGTGCTACTATAAGGCCTCTAAACTCCTCCCTCAGGACACTGTTGCGTTGCCCATGGGGGCGGGCTAGCCCCGACTTCCATAGGTCCTTGGTTCGACCTCCTAATGAGAATTGAGGTCCTTGCGCGGGCGTCTCATCCCTAAGACTTGTTTGCTCTGTATGGAGTGCCCCGTGGTTCCTCGAGTGCCAGCCGCAGAGAGGAATGCCATCAACTAGGGCGCTATTGGCCACTAACCACTCGCTCGCCGGACGCTCGGGCTCCGCGTTTCAAGTTCGTTATCCTAACCGTATCCTCTGCTCCACCGGGAGCCTGACCCCTTCTTCTATCTTATCTACTGCCTTGCTCCTCGGCTCCATACTGCTCCAGCCGCTCGCTGTAATAGCTTGCTTCTCGGGTGGCTCGCACCCTGGGTGGTGCGGCTGAGCCAGAGTGGGCTCAGCAGTCGGCCTATCTTTCCGGGCGCACGCATAAAGGCATGATTAGTTCCACAAATCTCACTGCACTGACCATAGTAAACTCCTTCTCGTTGTACCGAAATAGAGGTTTGATTTAAACGACCAGGTACAGCATCACATTTTACACCTGAGGAAGGTACAGCCCAACTATGAAGTACATCAGCAGATGTTACAATAATACGTAGATGACTTTTGGCTGGTACAACCACTCGATTGTCCACTTCTAATAAACGTAATTGACCCAATTCTAGATCATCTTCTGGAATCGTATAACTGTCAAAAGTGAGTGACTGTTCATCGGAACTGTTATAGTCCGAATACTCATAAGGTTGGGTCGACGCCCGTCTCCCCCCAAACTGTACTTGCGAGTTTCCCCGCAAAAAGCTCTCCACGCCTACTCTTAGCTTAGAAAGAAGACTCTTTTTCTTTAGTTAGTACCGACCGTAAGACCCTTTATGAGTAAGGGGAATCGAAGGCCGGGGAAAGTTTATTGGCAACAGGGAACCCTTTCTCACCCAGTCCTACCTACCCTATCTATTCGAGGGGGGGCTGGAACCGAAAAAGACCTGGTTCCACACATATGAGACAGGCAGAAGGTATGGGACGACCAGTTCACCATGGAAAGCGAATTCGATCCTATAGTCGTCTTCTTTGTTCGAGAAATGCGCAGTGGAAAGGGATGCTAGTCGGCTCGGAGAAGTTGTAGGCCCCAATAAAAAAGATCAAGAGTGATTCCTCACCTATCCTGTCAGGGGCCCAGTTGAACGCTCGAGTATAGATTCCCTATGCTCATCGGCCGGGGCCGGCCGGCCCGTAGATCTGGATCCATCCATAGACCTGACCTGATATCGTTTGTCCAAAAAGAAAAAAAAGTAGGTTTTTAGTAGTAGTTCATGAGACCTCGAATTCCCACGTTCCAGCTTGCATTATGCCAACAAGTCCCACCCCCAACTCTAGCTGAGAAGTTGAGTCACCCTTCTTTTTTTTCAGAAAAAGAATCGAATAAAGAAAGAGATAGTCTATATCCTGTATCGATCATAGGATCACTCTATGAATAGGTAAATTCTCTGTGACCTCCCACCGTTCACGACATCCCTTGCTTCTCGCTGCGAACGGCTCCTCGGTGGAAGAGTAGAAGCGCTGGTCCCCTTCGGTCAAGTTGCTTGTACCTGCTGTTACCTACCGTAGGACCTCCGTCCCCGAAGCGAAGAAAGAGGAGCAGGAACAAGAGGTTGTCCTCTCCCGGCCCAGTAGTTCCGCAACTACTACCGTGGTTGTTGCCAACGGGGATCCCCCATTCCGAAAGGTTACTGGGCCGGCCGTTAGGTCCAAAGTTGTATGCCACAGCTATGGTGCCGATAGATTCACTACTTCAGCGCCGTTATCGGACATTTCAGGCTGAGCATCTATTTCTCGTATATCGCTCCACACCGAGAAGAGGGATGTGTACCTCCAGCAACAACAAGATGGAACCATAGGCTTCTATGCTGGGAGCATTTCGGGGTATAGGTCTAACCATCTCAACTCCCCGTTTCTGGCATGCTATAGTTATTTAAGTCTCTCGACGGCGGGAATGGGAGATTACCGGTAAGCCAGATGCTTCGCGAACCATATTCTTAAGGCATTTCGTTGCACTTAAATCACCCTCGTGAAGAGGCGCACTCCGATACCATTGATGTCCAATAGCTTTGATAGTAATGGCTGGATTGACTACTACCTCGTCCATTGAGTATAAGAGAGCAAATGATGGTATAGCAATGAACATCGGGATGATACTAGGAAATATGGTCCGAAGAATCTCGATAGTAGTTCCATGAACAATCCTTTGCGGGATTGGATTTTTTTCTTTTTGGAAATGCCATAAAGCGCGAACCAAGATCCGTGATACGAAAACCAAAATAAGAATGAGGAAGAAAAAGATATCGTGATGTAAGTTTATTATTCCTTGCATCATAGGTGTTGCTGCGTCTTGAGATCCTAATTGCCATGGTTCCGCTGCATCACAAGGAGCAATTGTGAGAAATAGCCATTCTAGAACAATCATTTGATCTGTTTCATTCTTTGACTGCTCTGCTCCCCCAAAAAAATGGAGAGACTTGTTCTTGCTCTTCCAATTCAGGAAGACTGATTTCGCCGGTTGGTCCAACCAAGAAAGACATGGGAATTTTGGGCGTCAGATTTCATTCTTACGATATTTCTAGTTACCTTTCAAACATCCAATTGATAGAGGCATACTTGTTTATGTTATCCCATAAGACTTTTTTAAGTTTCAAGGGGGTGTCAACCGGTAATAGAATGTAGCTAGATAACTTATGCCGCAGCATTTATGTGGGATTGAGTTCATGGAACACTAACTTAACCTTCAAGGTCTGATAGTGCTACAGTTAACACCAAGCCACAAAGAAGGCCCGGGTCATCCAGCTTATATGGAGTTGATTCATCTTCCAATGCCCGAAGAGAAGGAAGGTGATAGTCTTGAAGAATGACCCGGAGATTCTCTTAAGTGATAGCACCTGCTTAAGTAAGAGGGTTTTCGTGCACTTGAGCTTCTGTTCAAGGCGCAGAGGGGAAGATAGGCAAAGTGGAAGCGGCTAGAACTTCTCCTCCAACGTAGCTGGTAAGGCTATTGAGAAGGCTAGTGTAATACCTTATTGCAGCAGGCTCGATGAAGATTCTAAACTCATGGTAGCTCAGGAGTAGGAAAAGGTATTAAATAAGCGTACTTTAGGAAGTGTTCGAAAGACGACCTCAATCCTCATCGCTTTTAGCAGATAGTTTACTGGTTGCTATCTCTTTCCCTTGAGCCTGGTATTAATTCTTTAAAGCCTTGAGCCGAGTGTGGGATCGATACCATCTAGAAAAGAAAGCAGTCTACTAAATCGACTAAGGGAAATAGGTAATCAACTCCTTTTCATACAATAATATGCCAACCGGGCTTACTATACGGAATATAAGACCTCAGGGCAAAGCCAATTTCCCCGAAAGCTTGGAAAGCGGGAAAGCATTCCACCTTACAACAAGACTTGCGTAGGAAAGAAAACAAAGTAAGTCCTCCATTAGGGTGACGAGGGACAAAGCAGCAAGCAAAAAGCATTGAACCTTAGCCGACTTCGAGCACTTCGAAAGAGACTAGGCGCTGACCGATAGGATTAGAAGGAGTAGGCGATGACTGGCTGAGAGGCGGATACGATTTAACTCTTTGGTGAAGGATTAGGACTTCGGTGGGCGGCTTAGCTTAAGGGAAGGGGTGGATTTTCCTTGATTTCAGTCTATTGGGTATTGGTCATTGCGTAGATAACGATTTCCCGACAGACATAGCAATTATCCCCTGATGGGGTCCCCGCATGGCTATTCCACATCAACTGAAAATGAGAAACCAACTGACAGAGAATAGCTAATAGAAAAAAAAGACAATATAAAAGAGTGAAATGTCTGATACCGTATTGAACTATTTAATTCAATTTATTTCCGGTCCCCTCTACTCTTTTAATATTAGCCAGCTGGCGAGTCGCCCGGCTACGCAATTTGACAGTCCACAACTATCCAGAAAAAGTGAATGAATCAGTTTCAAATACCCTAAAGGAACAATTAAGTGAACGGGTCATAACGCCGCTGTTCACTGCTAATAATGTGGTGTTGCCGCCCGGAAAAAATGCCTATGACGTCATAGACGCCTTAGTGCCCGGGGACAATGTCCAATTGCTTGCTTCCATGCATCATGATCTTTCTCAGCTAGGCATTGAAAGTAATACATACCTACTACTACTCCAAACTGTAAATACCTTGTCTGGGTGGGGTTAATATAAGCTCCCTATAATCCTGCCTGTTCCAGGCTTTGAAACTACTTGATTTAGGAGTCGGCTAATCAATTACAGCAAAAAGTAGCAATTTACGCCAAAAATACGGGGTTTATTTAACTTGTGAAGATTCAACACCAGCTCTACGAGTGGAAAACGTCAGTTACTCCGTTCGCTTTGCTGCTCGCCCTGGTTCGCTAGGAGCTCTTCTTGCACAACAAAATTCTTAAGTTGCTCTATACTAAAAAAGTCGTACATTTCCCGCTCGTTCTGCTCTTTAAATTAAACAGCCCGGTCGATATAAAGTTTTCTTTCGACGATTGGTTTCTTACCCCGTGATATAAAACTTCATGAGCCTTCTGTGTCTGGGGAGACAACAAGGACTCCAAAGATCCGGGTACGGTCTCAAGGCAGCACTTCCATCCGAGTACACACTAATATATCTATCTCTATCCGCATCTCTACCCGCATTAGCGGAATCTAAATCCAATGGGCAGGATCTCTCTTGTATAAAACCCGCCAGCACACTGCCAGTGGGCGCACCGATAGTCGCATTGGTGCCTTAGCGATTGAATATAAACAACCATCTACCCTGCGGTCTTCGAAGGATATTGAGAAAGCAGTATCGCAGATATCGAACTATCTGAATGCGATATCCGCTAAATTAGAGAATGAGGCTATCGGCTTCCTAACAGACGGCACTAAGATACTGGAAGTTCGCCCCCTAAGCGGGTAGCAAGGACGGCTATAGCTATAATAGATATTTTACTCTAAACATACCATGCATCGGGTAAGGCATCCATCAGAGTAGTTGGGGTGGGCTATCGATCTCGAGCTACTGCATATATGAACTGGGTCGCCCGGGTATAGAAGCTATGGATTTACTGTGTATGGATCACCAGCCTTAGCCAGAACATGCTCTAATTGGTCAAGGGGGTATACGAGTGACTGGACTATATATGTAATACGATCTACAGACAGATCCCGACCAAAGCAGATACTTACCTTTCTTTCTAATACTGTGAGTTCAAAATATTCCATATCCAGGATGGTCCTATAATGGGGAACATCGAGAGCTTGATCCAAGTGATCGCGAACAAGCCCCTCATACTCCCCAGGATTATTCTGGGGAGGAAGGTTGTAGTAATAATGGCTCTGGAGACTTCGTATGCGAGCATAAATCTCAGCTTCGTTCTCGGCTGCTATTTCGGCTCTAAACGTAGCCCATGATTCACTGCTCGAGGAAGACTCCAAAGCCGGAAGACTTGTTGGATTTCCACTTTCACTGGATCCGGAAGAGACTTGCAAAATGGTAATTCCTGTCATCAGAGAAAAAATAAATTTTTCGCTAAAGTAGATAATAATAAAATGAGAATGAGAATTACGAAGAAAAGAACTCTTCTTTCTCTTCGAAACTCTCATTCGATAAATAAGGATTAAACTAGTTAAAAATAAGAAAAAAGTGAGGATGGTGGAAATTTTTGGGCGGCTGCCCGTTCCTAGAAAACGTCCGATAAAGAGAAAGAAAGCTGTTCCGAAC